GTTATCATAGCTTACCTAAAGCATAGCACTGAAAATGCTAAGATGGTTATACCTGATTACACAAGGTCTTGGTCTTAAACCCTTTATTACTTTTACCCCTAATTATACATGCAAGCCTCACCATTACAGTGAAATAGCCCACCAATTACACCAACTGGAGCAGGCATCAGGCAATAAGCCCAAAACGCCAAGCAAAATTAAAGCCACACCCCCACGGGCCAGCAGCAGTAGATAATATTAGGCCATAAGCGAAAGCTTGACCTAGCAAGGGGTGCTTAGGGCCGGTAAATATCCGTGCCAGCGACCGCGGTTACACGACAGACCCAAAATAATACTAACGGCGTAAAGCACGACTAAAAATAAGTTAAAAAATTAGGAACGAAACCAAACTGGGCTGTAAAAAGCCATAAGCCACACTAACCACACCCTAATAATAAACAACTTCAACTCGTGAAAGTCAGGACACAAACTAAGATTAGATACCTTACTATGCCTAACCATAACACAACAATTAAACTACCAATTGTTCGCCAAATAACTACGAGTAAAAACTTAAAATTTAAAAGACTTGACGGTGCCTCAAAACAACCTAGAGGAGCCTGTCTAATAACCGATAACCCACGATTAACCCCACCCCCCCTAGCCTAACAGTCTATATACCGCCGTCGCCAGCCTACCTTGTGAAAGAAACAAAGTGAGCTTAACAGTCATACACTAACACGACAGGTCGAGGTGTAACTAATGGAGAGGTCCAAGATGGGCTACATTTTCTAAATCAGAAAACACGAATTAATCTATGAAAAAGAAACTGAAGGTGGATTTAGCAGTATGCCGAGAACAATAAACTCCACAGAAAACAATGCAATGAGGTGCGTACACACCGCCCGTCATCCCTGTTAATAATATCAAAACATACATAAACTAGAACCAACTACAAGCAGGGCAAGTCGTAACATGGTAAGTGTACTGGAAAGTGTACTTAGAAACAAAAAGTAGCTTACACAAAGCATTCGACCTACAATCGAACGACATTACACTAATCTTTTTGAGCTGACACGAACCAATACAAACATATAATATATACAAAACAAAACATTTGATTAACCAAGTAGATGTGATCGAACAGTAAACTAAACAACATCAGTACCGCAAGGGAAAATATTAAGCAACAAACAGCAAAGACTAACCCTTGTACCTTTCGCATTATGGTTTAGCAAGAAACAAAAGACAAGAAGAATCATAGCCTTCACCCCGAAACCAGATGAGCTACTTTAAAGCAGCCTAATGGGCGCACCCTTCTCTGTAGCAAAAGAGTGGGAAGACTTAAAAGTAGCGGTGAAACGCCTATCGAATCTGGAGATAGCTGGCTACCCAAAAAAGAATTTAAGTTCAACCCTAAAATTAAACAATAATATCTTATTATCCTTAGGGTAAATCAATAGGGGTACAGCTCTATTGAAACAGGATACAACCTGAATTTGAGAGGAAAATCACAACCATAAACCAGTAGGCCTTAAAGCAGCCAACCAACAAAATATCGTTAAAGAATTCAATTAAAAATCTAAACATCAAATAAAAACTCCAAAAAAACTAAAGGTAAACCCATACTAATGGGTATAATTATGCTAGAACTAATAATAAGACAACCTCTCTATATGCACCCATCCGCTAGACCCAGATAAACTACTAGCAATTAACAGACCACAATAGGCAAAAACTACCCAATACACATCTAAAACAAACTGTGAACCCGACACAGGCGCATTATAAAGAAAGATTAACTATTATAAAAGGAACTCGGCAAACAAAGATCCCAACTGTTTAACAAAAACATAACCTTTAGAAAAACAAATATTAAAGGCAACGCCTGCCCGGTGAATAATTAAACGGCCGCGGTACCCTAACCGTGCAAAGGTAGCATAATCATTTGTCTACTAATTATAGACCTGTATGAAAGGCAAAATGAGGATCTAACTGTCTCTTATAATAAATCAATTAAACTGATCTCCTAGTAAAAAAGCTGGGATAACACAATAAGACCAGAAGACCCTGTGAAGCTTAAACTAAACTATTAAACCAAATAATAACTACTTTTGGTTGGGGCGACCTTGGAAAAAAAAAGAACTTCCAATACAATGATTATACTCATATAAAACAGGCCGACAAGCCAACAAACGACCCAGCATAGCTGATAATTGAACCAAGTTACTCCAGGGATAACAGCGCAATCTTCTTCAAGAGCCCATATCAAAAAGAAGGTTTACGACCTCGATGTTGGATCAGGACATCCTAATGGTGCAGCCGCTATTAAGGGTTCGTTTGTTCAACGATTAATAGTCCTACGTGATCTGAGTTCAGACCGGAGCAATCCAGGTCGGTTTCTATCTATTAATAGCCCTATCCGGTACGAAAGGACAGATAGAGCAAAGCCAATACTACAAGCACGCTTTAATAAAGATTAATACTATATCAACCATCACTACCACAAACCAAGATAAGGTTAATTAAGAACACTCTTAATATCTATGATCCTACTAAACATCACAAATTCTTTACTTTACATTCTATCAATTCTTATTGCAGTAACATTTCTCACACTAATAGAACGAAAACTCCTAGGATATATACAACACCGCAAAGGGCCTAATCTAGTAGGCCCTGTTGGCCTACTACAACCAATCGCAGACGGCCTAAAACTAATTATAAAAGAATCAACTAAGCCAACTATATCTTCACCAATCCTATTCACACTATCCCCAATTATAGCACTAACCCTAGCCCTAGCATCCTGAGCACCAATACCTATACCATCTACACTAACTAATATAAACCTTGGATTATTATTTATTATAGCCATATCTGGAATATTCACTTACACTATCTTATGGTCTGGGTGATCCTCCAACTCAAAATATCCCCTTATAGGGGCTATACGAGCTGTAGCACAAATTATCTCATACGAAGTTACCCTTGGATTAATCATTATTTCAATAGCCATCATATCCGGAGGGTATTCACTTACACTATTTATAGAAACCCAAGAACACGTGTGATTACTTCTTTCATCATGACCATTAGCTATAATATGATTCACATCCACATTAGCTGAAACAAACCGATCACCATTTGATTTAACAGAGGGTGAATCAGAATTAGTCTCCGGATTTAATGTAGAGTTCTCAGCCGGACCATTCGCATTACTATTTCTAGCAGAATACACTAATATTTTACTAATGAATACTCTATCAACCATAATATTTCTAAACCCGGGCACAATAAACCCCCAACTATTCACCATCAACCTCATAGCAAAAACAATAGCACTAACAACTTTATTTTTATGAATCCGAGCCTCATACCCACGATTCCGATATGACCAACTAATACACCTTTTATGAAAACAATATCTACCCATGACCCTGGCTATATGCATACTTAACACCTCAACTAGCACGGCATTCTGTGGAACACCACCCCAATGGAGGCGTGCCCGAGTCAGGGGCTACACTGATGAAGTAGATACGGAGACACACTCCCGCCCCCAAAGCCAGTATTTTACTTAAACTATTCTTTGACAAAAATAAACAATCCTCCTAGGACCCCCCCCCTACCCCCCCCAACATAATAAACCCGATTTCGACTATAATGTATCTCTTAGCTTATAATCTTTATTTCACTATGTATAATTATACATTAATGATTTGCCTCACGCCTAATAAACGGGAATTATACTATAATTATTTGTATAAAAAAGTGGTATGATACATCGAATTTACCCCCGCATTTCCCAAACGTTCCATGTTTTCTTCGGCTACCTATTATTAGTCACCATGACTATCCTGTTCCGAATGGTATCCCATGATGTAACCCAGCCCGTGAAACCCTCTATCCTTCCACTGAAAGCATACAGTCCCGCTTCTCACGTCCATATATTGTTGTTCCTCCCTTTATGTTCTTTCCAAGGCCGCTGGTTACACTCTCAAGGTCATCTCAATGGTCCGGAACCACCCCGCCCTACTTGCTCTTTAAGAGGCATTTGGTCGCACCCTTTATATTGGTACATTCACCCTCATGTTCTTATCACGTATGCTCGCTCCACCCCTGGTTGTCCTTTTTATCTCTACCTTTCACCTGACACCCATATATGCTCGTTACCGTTACCCCTCACCGGGGTAGACCATCTAGTCCGGGTGGAGCTCGATTCTTGGCCTAGCACATTCCCTATACGCGGATATATTCTTTATGCTTGTTAGACATACTTTTTTCCCGACCACAAATTTTCATTTTTCCTTTATTATAAATTTACCGCAATAAAAAATTTTTCAACACCCATTTTTTAAAAAATAAAAAAAAAACATGCGACAAAATACAATATTCCTTACACTCCCAAATTTCCATATAACAACTCTCACACCATCTGTAAAAATAATTTATTATAAAAATAGCAAACACAATTTTTTAAACCCGGAATTTTACTTTTTTCTCAAGAGAAAAATTTCAAATGCCAAAATACCCCCGCCACAAAAATAGTCATTTTCAGGACACTTTTTAAAATCTCCCGTGTTTTCATATAATTAAGGTAGCAAAGCCAGGCCATGCAAAAGGCTTAAAACCTCAACACAGATGTTCAAATCATCTCCTTAATACCTAGAAAGTTAAGACTCGAACTTAAACCAGAAAGCCCAAAACTTTCTATACTACCAATATACTACTTTCTATAGTAGGGTCAGCTAATTAAGCTATCGGGCCCATACCCCGAAAATGCCACACGGCCCCTACTAATTAACCCAACATCCTGATTAATTATCACTACAAGCATTATCATAAGCACCATTATAATTTCATCAACAACACATTGACTAATAGCCTGAACATGTCTAGAAATTAACACCCTATCAATAACCCCTATTATCTCAAAACCTAACCACCCACGAGCAACAGAAGCAGCAACAAAATATTATCTAACCCAAACCATAGCCTCCACAGCTATCCTGTTTGCAGCCACAATAAATGCTATAAACACTTCAAACTGGGATATCCAACTCACAACAGAGTCTGCAGCAACAATCATTATCACTTTGGCTCTAATAATAAAAATAGCGGCTGCACCATTCCATTTCTGACTTCCTGATGTATCACAAGGATCAACAACCTTAACAACTATGACAATCTTAACCTGACAAAAAATTGCCCCATTAATAATCCTACTAATATTCCACAATAAAACCAACACTACACTAACACTTATTTCAGCAATCCTATCCATTTTAATAGGCGGCCTTGGAAGCCTAAACCAGACTCAACTACGAAAACTAATAGCCTTTTCATCAATCGCCCACACAGGCTGAATCATAGCAACTATAACAATAACACCAAATATTTCAACACTAACCTTTATCATCTACGTCTTAACCACAATCCCAGTATTCCTAATAATTAATATTACAACATCAACAACAATTAAAGATATAGGAACTATATGAACCAATTCACCACATATTATAATTATCCTATCAATAACAATCCTATCACTAGGGGGATTACCCCCCCTCTCAGGGTTTATACCAAAATGATTAATCCTAAATAACATAATCTCTCTTAACATAACAGTAGAAGCTTCCCTACTAGCCATAATATCCTTACTTAGCTTATATGTATACATACGATTAATATACCTATCATCAATAACTTTACCGCCACACACCACACTTATATTATTAAAATGACGAACTCAAAATAAAAAATATGGCAAAATAACCTCAATCCTAGCAATAATATCAACTCTAATTCTACCACTATCACCAAACATATAGAAACTTAAGTTATACCAAACTAGGAGCCTTCAAAGCACCAAAAAAAGAAACACTTTAGTTTCTGCCTAAAGCCTGCAAAAACATTACATCTTCTGACTGCAACACAGATATTTTAATTAAACTAAGACTTCATGGGCCAGTGGGCCTCGATCCCACATAAGACTAATTAACAAATAGCTGTCCAAACCGGCGGACTTTAACCCAGCTTCTCCGTTTTGTATGGGAGAAAAAACGGAGAAACCCCGGGCAGCTGCCAACTCCAGATTTGCAGTCTGACATGTCTTTTACACCTCGTGGTTTGATAGTAAGGAATATCCTATTTATAATTTTACAAATTACCGCTTTAATCAGCCATACTACCTGTGTTTATTACCCGTTGATTATTCTCAACAAACCACAAAGACATTGGAACCCTATACCTACTGTTTGGCGCATGATCCGGTCTAATCGGGGCCTGCCTAAGTATCCTAATGCGAATAGAATTAACCCAACCCGGATCCTTGTTAGGTAGCGACCAAATTTTTAATGTTTTAGTCACTGCACATGCATTCATCATAATTTTTTTTATAGTAATACCTATTATAATCGGCGGGTTCGGCAACTGATTAATTCCCCTAATAATCGGAGCTCCTGATATAGCCTTTCCACGAATGAATAACATAAGCTTCTGACTATTACCACCAGCACTGCTACTTCTCCTATCTTCATCATACGTCGAAGCTGGAGCCGGCACAGGATGAACCGTATACCCACCACTATCTGGAAATCTAGTACACTCCGGCCCATCAGTAGACCTGGCAATTTTCTCTTTACACCTAGCAGGTGCCTCTTCCATCCTGGGGGCAATTAACTTTATTACAACATGCATTAATATAAAACCTAAATCTATACCAATATTCAATATTCCATTATTTGTTTGATCTGTACTTATCACCGCTATTATATTACTATTAGCCTTGCCAGTACTAGCAGCAGCAATTACCATACTATTGACTGACCGAAACCTAAACACCTCTTTCTTTGATCCTTGTGGTGGAGGAGACCCAGTACTATTCCAACACCTGTTCTGATTCTTTGGCCACCCAGAGGTATACATCCTTATTCTACCGGGTTTTGGTATTGTCTCAAGCATCATTACATTTTATACAGGAAAAAAAAACACATTCGGATATACAAGTATAATTTGGGCAATAATATCCATTGCCATTCTTGGCTTTGTAGTCTGAGCCCACCATATATTCACCGTAGGCCTAGATATCGACAGCCGAGCCTACTTTACAGCAGCAACAATAATTATCGCAATTCCAACCGGAATTAAGGTATTTGGGTGATTAGCTACTCTAGCAGGCGGCCAAATTAAATGACAAACCCCTATTTACTGAGCACTTGGGTTCATTTTCCTATTTACAGTAGGCGGAATAACCGGAATCATCTTAGCAAACTCCTCACTAGATATTGTACTTCATGACACCTACTATGTGGTAGCACACTTTCACTACGTCCTATCAATAGGAGCAGTATTCGCTATTATGGGTGGACTCACCCACTGATTCCCCCTATTCACAGGATACACCCTAAATCAAACCTTAACAAAAACTCAATTCTGAGTAATATTTATTGGAGTAAACATAACATTTTTCCCACAACACTTCTTAGGCCTATCTGGCATACCACGACGATACTCGGACTTCCCAGACGCTTTCACCCTATGAAACACACTATCTTCAATCGGATCAACAATCTCCATAGTAGCAGTACTAATATCACTATTTATTGTATGGGAGGCACTAACATGTAAGCGAGAAATTCACATACCATTGGGGAAAAAAACCCACGTAGAGTGGTTTTTTGGTTCCCCACCACCACACCATACACACACAGAACCAACATTTATACTAAATAACTCATATGCCCCGATTCGAAACCTTATTTCATATATGGAGTGACCATGACCCGAGAAAAGACAGGTTTAATCTGCCATCTGTTAATTTCAAGTTAACCGCATATTATGCTTTCTTCCCGAGAACCTAGTAAACATAATTACATAACCTTGTCATGGTTAAATCACATTCTTGTGGTTCTCAATGCCACATGCAGGACAACTATCACTACAAGAAGCAATAGGACCCACTATAGAAGAAGTAATTTTCCTACACGATCACGTCCTTCTACTCACTTGCCTAATAACCATAGTAATTACAATATTTACATTGACTGCAACCACAACGACCCTTACCCATAATGACCCAACAGAAGAAGTAGAACAACTAGAAGCAGCCTGAACAGCCGCCCCAATTATAATCCTTATTCTCACAGCTCTCCCATCAGTTCGATCTCTATATTTGATGGAAGAAGTATTTAACCCATACTTAACTATTAAAGCAACAGGACACCAATGATACTGAAACTACGAATATTCGGATGAAACCCAAATTTCATTCGACTCTTACATAATTCAAACAAAAGACCTGAAAAACGGCTCACCACGACTGCTAGAAGTAGATAACCGCATAATCATACCAGCAGGACTACAAACTCGCATTGTAGTAACTGCAGAAGATGTCCTTCACTCATGAACAATCCCATCACTCGGAGTAAAAGTAGATGCAGTACCGGGACGACTAAACCAACTTCCATTAGCCACATCACGAGTTGGGGTGTTCTTCGGACAATGCTCAGAAATCTGTGGAGCAAATCATAGCTTTATACCAATCGCAGTAGAAGCTACCCCATTGCACCACTTCGAACAATGATTACTCTCAGAATAATCACTGAGAAGCTTTATATAGCATTAGCCTTTTAAGTTGAAGAAGAAACCATTTTCCTCAGTGACATGCCACAACTTGACACAATCCATATCCTTATAACCTATCTATGAACCTGAACAATATTACACCTAATAATACAAAAAATTAAAACTATTATGATAACAACAAATCCAGTGATTTGCCACACATCTAAACCAACAACCACCATAAAATGACTATAAACATGTTTGAACAATTTACAAGCCCAGAACTTCTAATAATCCCCACAGCCCCCCTATCCATATTAATCCCAATCCTTTTAATTCATAAAAAACCAAAACTTCTAGGAAACCGAATAACCACTTTAATAACCTGACTACTAAAAATCACCATATTAAACATAACTAATCAGCTTTCTCCGTCTGGACAAAAATGATGTAAAATCCTAACTAGCCTATTAATTATAATTTTACTTTCGAACCTGTTAGGCTTACTACCATACACCTTTACAACAACCTCCCAACTATCAATAAACATAGCCATGGCAATCCCACTATGAATAGCTACAATCATCACTGGAATAATAAAAAAACCATCTATTACATTAGCTCATATACTACCAGAGGGGTCTCCAACCCCGCTGATCCCATTCATGGTGATTATTGAAACAATCAGCCTACTAATACGACCACTTGCGCTTGGAGTACGACTTACAGCTAACATTACAGCAGGCCACCTACTTATAACAATAGTCAGCACAGCCACACTAAACCTTATCAACACACACATTACCCTTAGCATTATATCATACCTACTACTATTACTACTTTCTATTTTAGAACTAGCAGTGGCTTGCATCCAATCTTATGTATTTGTACTCCTACTTGTTCTTTACCTACAAGAAAACACATAATGACCCACCAACTCCATCAATACCATATAGTAGACCCAAGCCCCTGACCACTAACAGGAGCCATGGGCTCTATACTACTAGCATCAGGACTAGCACTATGATTCCATACAAACACTACAACAGTACTAAAAATTGGGTTATTAACCCTAATACTAACTATGTTTCAATGATGACGGGATGTAGTACGAGAAAGCACATATCAAGGACATCACACAAAGGGCGTACAAAAAAACATACGATATGGTATAATCCTATTCATTACATCAGAGGTGTTCTTCTTCCTTGGGTTCTTCTGAGCATTATACCATGTAAGCCTAGTTCCCACACCAGAACTTGGGGCAGAATGACCACCAACCGGAATTATCCCACTCGACCCAACAGAAGTACCACTATTAAACACAGCAGTTCTCCTCTCATCAGGAGCAACAATTACATGGTCACACCATACTATAATAAAAGGAAACAAAAAAGAATCAACCCACGCCCTTATACTAACCATCGCCCTGGGGGTTTACTTTACAGCCCTACAAGCATCAGAGTACATAGAAACCCCATTCACTATCTCAGATAGTGTTTATGGCTCACTCTTCTTTGTAGCTACAGGATTTCACGGACTACATGTCATAATCGGAACCACCTTTCTATTAATCTGCATAATTCGCCTTATTAAACACCACTTCACTACTACCCACCATTTCGGATATGAAGCTGCCATCTGATACTGACACTTCGTTGATATTGTATGACTATTCCTATACATCTCAGTATACTGATGAGGATCTTATTTCTTTAGTATAACAGTACAAATGCCCTCCAAGCATAAAGTCCCCTTAGGGAAGAAATAATTAACCTCATCACCCTTATTTCTATAGCTATAATAACATCAATAGTACTTTACCTAATTAATATCTATATCATCACAAAGCCAGATATTAACAAACTATCGCCATATGAGTGCGGCTTTGACCCACTAGGGAATGCTCGAACCCCAATCTCTATCCAATTCTTCCTAGTTGCTATTCTATTTATTCTATTCGACCTAGAAATTGTACTGTTAATCCCAACACCTTGAAGTATAAGCGCAAACCCCCCAAACATAACCATCATACTAATCACAACCCTACTAACAATTCTCACATTAGGCTTATTATACGAATGATTTCAAGGCGGACTAGAATGAACTGAATGCTGAGGTAGTCTAACAGACATTTGATTTCGACTCAAAAGAACTTACCATGTAAGCCACAGTAGTGGGACTTACAAAAACCGCCTTATACTTAATATTTATAATCACTATCATTACCTTATCATTACAACATAAACACCTAATACTAGCACTAATGTGCGTAGAAACAATAATACTTATTGTGTTTACAATATTAGTTATATTCACCTCCACTTCACTAACAATATCACAAATTCCAATACCCATTATCCTACTAACAATCTCAGTCTGCGGGGCAGCTGTAGGTCTAAGCCTAGTAGTTGCAATCACACGAACTCATGGAAATGACTTCCTAAAAAACTTAAACCTTCTATAATGATAAAAATTATCTATACCACCGTAGCACTTATTCCAACAGTACTACTATTAAAACCAAAAATACTCTACCAAACAACTACCGCATACTCATTTATAATTGCCCTCCTCAGCCTTAACTTATTAGAACCGAAATCCAACACGTATCTACATCTCGACCACGTATCAGCCCCATTACTACTACTCTCATACTGACTTCTACCAATAACTATCATAGCTAGCCAATATATAATAACTAAAGAACCCATGCAACGACAACGAACACTATTATCAACACTAATTCTACTACAACTATTTATCTCCTTAACCTTCATAGCCTCTAACCTAACTTTAATATACATTATATTTGAAGCTACCCTAATTCCCACTTTAATTATTATTACACGATGAGGACAACAAGCTGAACGCTTGACCGCAGGTACATACTTTATACTATATACACTAACAACCTCAATACCACTATTATTAGCTATTATGTTTCTTAATAATGAAACAAAGACTCCAACCCTATTTATGCAAATAGTACAACCAACCAGCCCCTGAACAGAACTAATATTATGAGTAGCCTGTTTAGGGGCTTTCTTAGCAAAAATGCCAATCTATGGTCTACACTTATGACTACCAAAAGCCCATGTAGAAGCCCCAATCACAGGATCTATGGTACTAGCTGCAATCCTGCTAAAACTAGGTGGATACGGCATCATCCGTATAATACAAATCCTACCAACAATAAAAACAGACCTGTTTTTACCATTTATTGTTCTATCCCTTTGGGGGGCTACACTAGCCAACCTAATCTGTCTTCAACAAACTGACCTAAAATCCCTTATCGCATATTCATCTATCAGCCATATGGGGTTAGTTATTGCCGCAATTATAATCCAAACACAATGAAGCCTATCAGGGGCCATAGCCTTAATAATTGCCCACGGATTTACCTCCTCTGCACTATTCTGCCTAGCTAATGCCACCTATGAACGAACTAAAACCCGAATTATAGCCCTCACACGAGGATTCCACAACATCTTACCTATACTTACAATTTGGTGATTGTTAATCAATCTAATAAACATTGCAACCCCACCAACTATAAACTTTACAGGAGAACTACTAATTGCATCCTCACTATTCAATTGATGTCCAACAACACTTATTTTATTCGGACTATCCATACTTATTACAGCATCATACTCCCTTCACATATTTCTATCAACACAAATAGGCATGCCACTATTAAACACTACAACACACCCAACACACACACGAGAACACCTCTTAATAATACTACACACCACCCCACTAATTCTAATTTCACTTAAACCAGAATTAGTCATTTAAAGTGTATGTAATTTAAAAAAAATATCAAGCTGTGACCCTGATTTTAGGAACAACCCTCATACACCGAGGGCGCCACAAGACCTGCTAACTCTTTAATCTGGAACTAACCACCAGCCCCCTCTACTAAAGGATAACAGCATTCCACTGGTCTTAGGCACCACACTCCTTGGTGCAAATCCAAGTGGTAGAAATGAACTGAATTACCCCAACAATTATCTTAACTATCTTCATATCCCTCATCATATCTATTTTTCAGCCACACAATGCCAAAAAAAACCTAATACTACTTTTCCTAATTAGCCTCATCCCGATTAACCCACTATTAAACAATAATGAATTAACACTATCACTAATAACACTAATTACAACACCAACAGAAAACATTAATATTTCCATTACATTAGACACACTATCAATTATGTTTACTCCTATCGCCCTATTCATTACATGATCCATTATTGAATTTTCCACTTGATACATAACCACTGACCCCAACCACCATAAATTTACAAAATACTTACTAACATTCTTACTCACAATATTAATAATTATTACAGCAAATAACATATACCAACTCTTTATTGGTTGAGAGGGCGTGGGAATTATATCCTTCCTACTTATCGGATGATGATATGGACGTCAAGATGCAAATACAGCTGCCCTACAAGCCATTATCTATAATCGAATCGGGGATATTGGCCTTATTATAGCAACTGCCTGACTAATAACATCATCATCAATTAACATACAAGAAATCATAATTCAACATGAAATAATTAATACTATTCCAATAATAGGCTTATTAGCAGCAGCAACTGGAAAATCCGCACAATTCAGCCTTCACCCATGACTTCCATCAGCTATAGAAGGCCCGACACCAGTCTCAGCCTTATTACACTCCAGCACAATAGTAGTAGCTGGGGTATTCTTACTAATCCGACTACATCCAATTATACACAACAATAATACTATAATAACCACATGCCTGCTAATTGGGGCAACAACAACAGTATTTGCTGCTGCAGCAGCAACTACACACTTTGATATTAAAAAAATCATTGCACTATCAACCACAAGTCAACTAGGCCTAATAATAACAATAGTAGGATTAAATCAACCAACTCTAGCATTCTTACACATAATCACCCATTCGTTCTTCAAAGCCACACTATTCCTATGCTCCGGATCTTATATTCACAACTTAAACAATGAACAAGACATTCGAATAATAGGTGGACTATCAAAAACCATGCCTATTACATCATCATTTATAACCATCGCTAACTTCTCACTTATAGGAATACCCTTTTTATCTGGATTCTACTCAAAAGACACCATCATGGAAACACTCATAAACTCGCACACCAACTCTTGAGTAATGCTAATTACAATAATCGCAACTATACTGTCTGCCTGCTATAGTACAAAAATTATATTAACTACAATAACAGGATACCCACGAACCCATCACTATAACCACTACGAAACAAAAGCCACCATCAACCCACTAATTCGACTAGTATTAGCATCAATCCTGGTAGGAACAATAACAAAAGCCTCAACCCTACAAATCACAACAATAACAACAATACCAAAATCAATTAAACTTATAGCATTAATTGCTACTATAATTGGAATCATATTATCAAAAGACACCATCTACATTACCCAACACCTTAAACCCCAAAAACTCAACAAACAAAACTTAATATTAAACCAACTAGCCTTCTTCAACATTCCACACCGAGCCATTACAATAACCACATTAAAAATTAGCCAACAAGTATCAACTGAACTAATAGACTTATGAGCTATGGAAAATTGAGGACCAAAAGGCCTTTCAAATACACTTACCCCAACTATTCAACTTTCAACACAACAAAAAAACATAATTAAAAACTATATAACTATATTCACCTTTAGCATAATCCTAGCTCTATTAATAGCTTTCACCTAAAAGGTCGTAGACCCCCTAGCCGAGACCAACTTAAAATAACTAAAATAGAAAATAGCACAACTAATAACCCCCAAGAACACATAATTAAACCTGCCCCCCCATTAAAATAAAAAACACTACCACCATTTATCTCTAAACAAACCAAGTCCTCTCAGTTAGTATAAACCAATAAACCATCAACTTCTACAAATAGGTAAAAAACAACAAATAATACAAACACGAAAATAATAAAATATTTAACCCCAACAATCTTAAAAACAACATCACCCTTCTCCACACTTACACAATACCCAAAAACAACAACTAATCCCCCCAAATACACAATATATATTACCAGAGCCGAATATGTACGACCCAAAACAACCATAAAAATACAACAAAAGAAAGAAACACCCATTAAAGCAATAACCCCCTGATACGGCACAGAAACCACACTCAAAACAAAAACACTCAAAACCAATAATACTAAAATACAACCAAAAAAATAGTTCATTATAACCATAATTTTTGCTCAACCGAGACTTGCGGTCTGAAAAACCACTGTTGTAAATCAACTACAAAAATGTCAAACCAACACATACTACAACTATTCAACCTACTACCTGTAGGATCAAACATCTCAACCTGATGAAACTTTGGATCTATACTATTAACCTGCCTAACCTTACAAATAATAACAGGTTTCTTCCTAGCAATCCACTACACAGCCAATATCAATCTAGCCTTTTCATCAATTGTACACATCATACGAGATGTCCCATACGGATGAACAATACAAAATCTTCATGCAATTGGCGCATCCATATTCTTTATCTGCATTTATATCCACATTGCACGAGGCTTATACTATGGGTCCTACCTAAATAAAAACGTATGATTATCTGGAACTACACTATTAATTATTCTAATAGCGACAGCCTTCTTCGGCTACGTACTTCCATGAGGCCAAATATCATTCTGAGCAGCAACAGTAATTACAAACCTACTAACAGCTGTACCATATATTGGAATAACACTAACAACCTGATTGTGGGGGGGATTCTCAATTAATGACCCAACTCTAACTCGATTTTTTGCCCTACACTTTATCCTTCCATTCACTATTATCTCAATATCCTCAATTCACATTATACTGCTACACGCAGAGGGTTCAAGCAACCCACTAGGAACAAACTCAGATATTGACAAAATTCCATTCCACCCATACCACACCCACAAAGACATACTAATACTAACTATTATAGTGACCATACTCTTTACTATTATATCGTTTATACCTAACATCTTTAATGACCCAGAAAACTTCTCAAAGGCTAACCCATTAGTTACACCTCAACACATCAAACCAGAATGATACTTCCTATTCGCCTATGGAATTCTACGATCAATTCCAAATAAACTCGGAGGAGCTATAGCCCTTATTCTATCCGTAACTATCCTAATAACAATACCATTCACACACACCTCACATGTGCGATCAATAACCTTCCGCCCACTAATACAACTTGTATTTTGAACACTAGTAGCTACATTTATCACAATTACATGAGCAGCCACTAAACCAGTAGAACCCCCATTTACTATAATTGGCCAAATAACCGCTATTCTATACTTCTCATTCTTCTTAATAAACCCACTACTTGGTTGATTAGAAAATAAAATCTCAATAACTAACACATGCTCTAGTAGCTTATACTTTAAAAGCGTTGCCCTTGTAAGACAAAGCAGGACTAACCCCTAGAGCATCAAAGAAGGGTCGCCCATCTCTAGCCCCCAAAGCCAGTATTTTACTTAAACTATTCTTTGACAAAAATAAACAATCCTCCTAGGACCCCCCCCCACCCCCCCCCAACATAATAAACCCGATTTCGACTATAATGTATCTCTTAGCTTATAATCTTTATTTCACTATGTATAATTATACATTAATGATTTGCCTCACGCCTAATAAACGGGAATTATACTATAATTATTTGTATAAAAAAGTGGTATGATACATCGAATTTACCCCCGCATTTCCCAAACGTTCCATGTTTTCTTCGGCTACCTATTATTAGTCACCATGACTATCCTGTTCCGAATGGTATCCCATGATGTAACCCAGCCCGTGAAACCCTCTATCCTTCCACTGAAAGCATACAGTCCCGCTTCTCACGTCCATATATTGTTGTTCCTCCCTTTATGTTCTTTCCAAGGCCGCTGGTTACACTCTCAAGGTCATCTCAATGGTCCGGAACCACCCCGCCCTACTTGCTCTTTAAGAGGCATTTGGTCGCACCCTTTATATTGGTACATTCACCCTCATGTTCTTATCACGTATGCTCGCTCCACCCCTGGTTGTCCTTTTTATCTCTACCTTTCACCTGACACCCATATATGCTCGTTACCGTTACCCCTCACCGGGGTAGACCATCTAGTCCGGGTGGAGCTCGATTCTTGGCCTAGCACATTCCCTATACGCGGATATATTCTTTATGCTTGTTAGACATACTTTTTTCCCGACCACAAATTTTCATTTTTCCTTTATTATAAATTTACCGCAATAAAAAATTTTTCAACACCCATTTTTTAAAAAATAAAAAAAAAACATGCGACAAAATACAATATTCCTTACACTCCCAAATTTCCATATAACAACTCTCACACCATCTGTAAAAATAATTTATTATAAAAATAGCAAACACAATTTTTTAAACCCGGAATTTTACTTTTTTCTCAAGAGAAAAATTTCAAATGCCAAAATACCCCCGCCACAAAAATAGTCATTTTCAGGACACTTTTTAAAATCTCCCGTGTTTTCATATAATTT